TAATTTTTTTTCTTCCACATAGGGGAAATAGGGTAATTCGCTGGTATACTATATGTATTTCTATATTAGAACTTCTTCTAACGACTTATGCATTCTGCTATCATTTTCAATCGGATGATCCATTAATCCAACTAATGGAGGATTATAAATGGATCCATTTTTTTGATTTCCATTGGAGATTAGGAATAGATGGACTCTCTATAGGACCAATTTTACTGACGGGATTCATCACCACTTTAGCTACTTTAGCGGCTTGGCCGGTTACTCGAGATTCTCGATTATTTTATTTCCTGATGTTAGCAATGTACAGCGGGCAAATAGGATTATTTTCTTCTCGAGATCTTTTACTTTTTTTTCTCATGTGGGAGTTAGAATTAATTCCCGTTTATCTACTTGTATCCATGTGGGGAGGAAAAAAACGTTTGTACTCAGCTACAAAATTTATTTTGTACACGGCGGGGGGTTCTGTTTTTCTTTTAATGGGGGTTCTGGGTCTTGGTTTATATGGTTCTACTGAAGCAACATTAAATTTTGAAATATTAGCCAACCGGTCCTATCCTGTGAACTTCGAAATAATATTTTATATTGGATTTTTTCTTGCTTTTGCTGTTAAATTGCCAATCATACCCCTACATACATGGTTACCAGATACCCATGGAGAAGCGCATTATAGTACTTGTATGCTTCTAGCCGGAATCTTATTAAAAATGGGAGCATATGGATTAGTTCGAATCAATATGGAATTATTTCCTCATGCTCATTCTCTATTTTCTCCTTGGTTAATGATAGTAGGCGCAATGCAAATAATCTATGCAGCTTCAACATCTCTTGGTCAACGGAATTTAAAAAAAAGAATAGCCTATTCCTCTGTATCTCATATGGGTTTCATAATTATAGGAATTAGTTCTATCGCGGATATGGGGCTCAACGGAGCCCTTTTACAAATAATCTCTCATGGATTTATTGGTGCTGCACTTTTTTTCTTGGCCGGAACAACTTATGATAGAATACGTCTTGTTTATCTTGACGAAATGGGTGGAATAGCTATTCCAATGCCAAAAATATTCACGATGTTCAGTAGCTTTTCGATGGCCTCCTTTGCATTACCAGGTATGAGTGGTTTTGTTGCCGAATTAATAGTATTTTTTGGACTAATTACTAGTCCAAAATATCTTTTAATGACAAAACTCCTAATTATTTTTGTAATGGCAATTGGAATGATATTAACTCCTATTTATTTATTATCTATGTTACGTCAGATGTTCTATGGATACAAGATATTTAATGGTCTGAACTCTTCTTTTTTTGATTCTGGTCCGCGAGAGTTATTTCTTTCGATTTCTATTTTTTTACCCGTACTGGGTATTGGTATGTACCCTGATTTCGTTCTTTCATTATCAGTTGAAAAGGTTGGAGTTATTCTATCTAATTATTTTTATAGATAGTTTATAAAAGAAAATTATTATCATTTACAAAAATGTTCGTTGTACAATAACAAAAAGAACGCTTTTTCTTCTTCTTTTGCGTTAAGTAAAAAAAACTTTGTGTGAATTGGCGAGAGCCAGGTGAATCACTACCCTATTTGAATATGATTCGCCGCGCTCTCGCCAATTCACACAAAGTTTTTTATCTGATATGCGCTGGGCACTTTTCTATTCGTAAGAACCTCCCTTTCAATTCAATTAAATGGTAATGTAAATGAACCATAACTATGTAGTCCTATTCCTAATAGATTGACTCCAAAATAGCATATCCAAATTATAAGAAATCCAATAGACGCCACAATTGCTGAATTTGTACCCTTTCGTTTTCTATTTGTTCGAGTATGTAAATAAATTGCAAATACGATCCAAGTAATAAAAGCCCAAGTTTCTTTTGGGTCCCAATTCCAATAGCACCCCCATGCTTCGTTAGCCCACACTGCTCCAGAAAGAATTCCTATGGTTAAAAAGATAAATCCTAGACTAATAACTCGATAACTCCAATAATCGAATTGTTGAATCAATTGTGACCTGTAATAATTCCTTGGAGAAAAAAAAGAAGTTTTTTCTAAAACATTTCTTTGTTCATTCATGTATTCGATTTCACCAAGCAAAAATGTCTCATTTAAATTTAATAAATGATTACTCGTAGAAAAAAACTTTCTCTGTTTTCTAACTGTAATGACTAGAAGTGATACTGATAATAATGATCCACATAAAAGGGCCGCATAGCCGAATATCATCATACTAACGTGCATTATTAGCCACTCGGATTGAAGAGCAGGTACTAATATTTTGGATTCGTGTATTTGAGTTAAAAGACCTGAAGTAGCAAAGCCCTGGGAAAAAATAGCACTTGACCCAATTATTGTGCTTAGAAGATTTTGATTTTTTTTGAAATATGGAACTATATAAATAAAGGAAAAACTCCATGAAAGAAAGATTAACGATTCATATAAATCACTTAGTGGAAAATGTCCCGAAGAAATCCAACGCGAAATTAATAATCCTGTTATACA